AATGATGAGCCTGAATTAAAGGACTATCGTGATAGGATAAAATATGTAGTAAATCACTACCTTCATTACATCTAACAGAATCAAACTATCACCATCAAGCATCAAAAGCTACCGTGCACCATACACCAAGATGTAATAAACAAGCATTCAATATAGAAAAGTAAGCTAATTAAGCTAATGGGTTCATACCCCATAAATAGAGTATAAAACTCTCTTCTCTAATGCCCAACAACTCTACAAAAGTCCTCCTGCTAATTACCTTAGTAGGGGGTATATTAGTATCTGTATCCTCTAATTCATGGCTCGGAGCATGAATTGGCCTGGAGATCAATCTAATATCGTTTATCCCTTTAATGTCCAATGTCAAAAATATATACAATACAGAGGCCTCATTGAGGTACTTCATTGTGCAAGTGTTAGCTTCGGCTACACTTTTATTTATAGTAGTGATAAAAACATTAACGGAAGATTTATTCTCGTTTGATAGAAACCCATACACGCCAATGGTAATTTCTACCCCTCTCCTGTTAAAAAGTGGAGCTGCGCCACTCCACTGATGATTTCCAGGAGTAATAGAGGGATTAAGATGAGAAAATTGCGCACTGCTAATAACAGTGCAGAAAGCCGCCCCATTGATATTGCTATCATACCTAATTGAAATCAATACTTTCGTATTATCAATTATCTTGATATCTACAATTGTAGGGTCAATTGGGGGATTAAACCAAACTTCAATACGAAAAATCCTAACCTATTCATCCATCAATCATACAGGATGAATATTGATTGCACTAATCACAAGCGAAAATATATGGATAATGTACTTCATAATCTATTCAACCCTGGCACTAACAGTAGTGTTAGCTGTTAAACTATCAGGAGCATCATTTATTAATCAAACTATGATAACGAATAAGGATATCACAACAATCAAATTCATAATGTTTACATCACTATTGTCTCTAGGTGGGCTTCCCCCTTTTCTTGGATTTTTACCAAAGTGAATCGTTATCCAAACCATAATTGCAAATAACTTAACCCCACTAGCAGTAATTGTAGTAGTAACATCATTAATCACACTATACTACTACCTAAAAATTTCCTATTCAAGATTCATAATCCTAAGCGCAGAGCCAAAGTGAAATCTAAAATCCTACAAAAACAAATCAATCAAAAACTCCTGAGCACTAATTATATCCTCAATCTCCCTTATAGGTCTAACAGCTTGCACAATCATCACCAACATTAACTAAACTAAGGCCTTAAGTTAAATACTCAAAACTAATAACCTTCAAAGCTATAAATAAAGGGACTTTCCTTTAGGCCTTGGTAAGTCCCATTCAACTCACCCCTACAGAATTGCATTCTATAATCACAAAATGAATACAAGGCCCAACAAATAGTGGAAGAACACATTAATGCCCCTAAATAGATTTACAGCCTACCGCCTAATAACTCAGCCATCCCACTAATCTTCACCCGATGATTCTTCTCAACTAATCATAAAGACATTGGAACACTATATTTTGTATTCGGAGCCTGATCAGGGATAGTAGGAACCTCTTTAAGAATGCTTATCCGAACAGAACTGGGACAACCAGGATCCCTAATTGGAGATGATCAAATTTACAACGTTATTGTAACAGCTCATGCCTTCGTCATAATTTTCTTCATAGTTATACCAATCATAATTGGAGGATTTGGAAATTGATTAGTACCATTAATGCTAGGAGCACCAGATATAGCATTTCCACGAATAAACAACATAAGCTTCTGATTACTACCCCCATCACTAACTCTTCTTCTTACTAGTAGAACAGTAGAAAGTGGTGTAGGAACAGGTTGAACTGTTTACCCTCCACTTGCCAGAGGAATCGCTCATGCCGGAGCATCTGTAGACCTAGCCATCTTCTCTTTACACTTAGCAGGAGTATCATCCATTCTAGGGGCAGTAAACTTTATTACAACAACAATTAACATAAAGCCAAAGAGCATGAAACCTGAACGAATCCCTCTATTTGTATGGTCAATTGCCATTACCGCCCTATTATTACTTCTATCCCTACCAGTTCTTGCAGGAGCAATTACAATGTTATTAACAGATCGCAACCTAAATACATCATTCTTCGATCCAGCAGGAGGTGGAGACCCTATTCTATACCAACACCTATTTTGATTCTTCGGACACCCTGAAGTATACATTCTAATCCTACCAGGATTCGGTATAATTTCACACATTATTTGCCATGAAAGAGGAAGGAAGGAAGCATTTGGAAATCTAGGAATAATCTTTGCCATAATAGCAATTGGATTACTAGGATTTGTAGTTTGAGCACACCATATATTTACAGTAGGAATAGACGTTGATACACGAGCATACTTTACATCAGCAACAATAATCATTGCAGTACCCACAGGAATTAAAATCTTCAGATGACTTGCAACAATATATGGAACCCGAATAACATATAGCGCAGCTTGCTTATGAGCACTAGGATTTGTATTTCTATTCACAATGGGAGGCCTTACTGGTGTAGTACTAGCAAATTCATCAATCGACATTGTATTACATGATACCTATTACGTTGTAGCACACTTCCACTACGTTTTATCTATAGGAGCAGTGTTTGCAATCATAGGAGGATTTGTTCAATGATTCCCCTTATTTACCGGACTTACTATAAACCCAAAATGATTAAAGGCTCAATTCGCTGTTATATTTGTAGGAGTAAACTTAACATTCTTCCCTCAACACTTCCTAGGACTAGCAGGTATACCACGACGATACTCAGACTACCCAGATGCCTATACTACATGAAACATCATCTCATCAATAGGTTCAACAATTTCATTCGTGAGTGTAATGATATTCCTGTTCATCATATGAGAAAGAATCACATCAAACCGATCAATCTTATTTCCTACTCACACAAGCAATTCAGTGGAATGACTACAAAATTTCCCACCAGCAGAGCACAGATACTCAGAACTCCCAACCATTTCATTAATCTAATCTAATCCCCACATCTAACGTGGCAGATAAGTGCGGTGGATTTAAGCTCCACAAATAAAGTTGTCAAAACTTTCATTAGAAATCAATGACAACATGATTAAACCTAACGCTACAAGACAGAGCATCACCTGTGATAGAACAATTAATTTACTTCCATGACCATGCACTTATAATTATATTAATAATTATCACAACAGTATTCTACACGATAATCAGAATTATCCTAAACAAACAAACCAGACGATTTATCTTAGAAGGACAAATAATTGAAACCGTTTGAACAATTGCTCCTGCAATCATTTTGGTATTTATTGCAATTCCATCCCTTCGGTTACTTTATCTAATAGATGAAATTCACAATCCAGTAGTAACATTAAAAACAGTAGGACACCAATGATATTGAAGTTATGAATATTCAGACTTCATAAAACTCGAATTCGACTCATATATAGTACAACAAGAAGATCAACAGATAAACACATTCCGACTTCTAGACACAGATAATCGAATTGTCTTACCAATAAACTCACCAATTCGAATAATTGTGACAGCAGCAGACGTTTTACATTCATGAGCAGTGCCAAGACTTGGGGTAAAGACAGATGCCACACCAGGACGACTAAATCAAACCAGCTTCTCCATCAATCGTCCTGGTCTCCTCTATGGACAATGCTCAGAAATCTGTGGAGCAAATCATAGATTCATGCCAATCGTAATTGAAAGAGTATCAACAAACCAATTCATTAACTGAGTGTCAAAGATAAGAGAATCATCAGATGACTGAAAGCAAGTAATGGTCTCTTAAACCAGTTTATGGTATCCTAGCAAATATCTCTGATGACAAAGGATTAGTTAATCGTATAACATCAGAATGTCAAACTGAAATAATCAGAAAGATATCCTTTTATACCTCAAATAATACCAATAGAATGAACAATGTTGTACATTACATTTTTAATAACATTCCTGATATTTAACATCATAAACTATTTCATCCAATCATCAAGCAAACAAGTCAAGAGAAGGAAATCTATTAGTATTAATAAAATAAACTGAAAATGATAACTAATTTATTCTCAATCTTTGATCCGGCTACAGAAATTAATAATTTATCATTAAACTGAATAAGAACAGCTATTGGACTCCTATTAATCCCAACAAGAATTTGATTAATCCCATCACGAAATAATATAATAATAAGCCTACTAATAAATAAACTACACCAAGAAATGAAAACCATCCTAAGAAAAGGAAACGAAAACAAAGGAAATTCATTTATCTTAACGTCACTATTTCTAATAATTTTAATAAACAATTTCCTAGGATTATTCCCATACATCTTCACAAGAACAAGCCACCTAACACTTACATTGACTTTAGCCCTACCCTTATGAATAAGATTTATATTATTCGGATGAATCAAAAATACCAACCACATATTTGAACATTTAGTACCCCAAGGCACACCAACCCTATTAATACCCTTTATAGTAGTCATCGAAACTATTAGCAACCTAATTCGGCCAGGGACACTAGCAGTACGCTTAACAGCAAATATAATTGCAGGTCACCTATTATTAACCTTGCTAGGTAATAACGGACCATCAATAAGAAATACCATATTAAGTGTACTAATTATTGCACAAATCCTTTTACTAATTCTAGAAGCAGCAGTAGCTGTAATCCAATCATACGTATTCGCAATCCTAAGAACCTTATACTCTAGAGAAGTCAATTAATGTCAATACATGAAAACCACCCATTCCATATAGTAAATAAAAGACCATGACCACTCACAGGAGCCATTGGAGCAATAGTTACATTGATGGGATTAATCAAATGATTCCACCAATATGATGATTCCTTACTAGGAATTGGAGCAATTATTACCGTATTAACCATAATCCAATGATGACGAGACGTAACTCGAGAAGGAACTTATCAAGGATTACACACAAAAATAGTAACAAGGGGATTACGATGAGGGATAATCCTATTTATTGTATCAGAAATCCTATTCTTCGTATCATTCTTCTGGGCATTCTTTCACACCAGATTATCGCCCACAATTGAATTAGGATCAACTTGACCACCAACAGGAATTCAACCATTCAACCCAATACAAGTACCTTTACTAAATACAGCAATTCTACTAGCTTCAGGAGTAACCGTAACATGAGCCCATCATGGTCTACTAGAAAATAACGCCACACAAGCAACTCAAGGGCTATTCTTCACCGTATTGTTGGGATTATATTTTACTGCACTTCAAGCATACGAATACCTTGAAGCACCTTTCACAATTGCTGATTCAGCATACGGGTCAACATTTTTCGTAGCAACAGGATTTCACGGATTACACGTAATTATTGGAACAACATTCCTAACTACATGTCTTCTACGACACATAACACTACATTTCTCATCAAATCACCACTTTGGATTTGAAGCAGCAGCATGATATTGACATTTCGTAGACGTAGTTTGATTATTCTTATACATCTCAATCTACTGATGAGGAAGATAAAACAATATTTATCTAATACAAGAAAGTATACTTGACTTCCAATCAAGAAATTTGTGAAAACAAGATGAATAATAATAATAATTATAACAGCATCAACAATAACCATCCTATTATCATCAGCCATCATACTACTAGCAACACTAATCTCAAAGAAAATTAATGAAGATCGAGAAAAAAGATCCCCATTCGAATGTGGATTTGACCCCAAAAACTCAGCACGCCTACCATTCTCATCACGATTCTTCTTAATTGCAGTAATCTTCATAATTTTTGATGTAGAAATTGCCCTTCTATTGCCAATACCAATCATTATATCATCATCTAATATAAAATCATGAATAACAGTTAGATCTGTATTCCTACTAATCCTAATTATTGGACTATACCACGAATGAAATCAAGGATCATTAGAATGAAGAAATTAAACGGGACTATAGTTAAAAATAACATTTGAGTTGCATTCAAAAAGTACTATCATTCAAATAGTTAGCCTCATTACAAGTGAGAAGCAAATGTTGCAATCAGTTTCGACCTGAGCCTAGATAAATTTACTTATCCTCACTTTAAACTTTAACTGAAACCAAAGAAAGAGGTGTATTATTGTTAATAATATAATTGAATTAATATTCCAGTTAAGGAAGTGATAGAAAAAGTGAATGCTGCTAACTTATCACTATAGCGGTTAAAATCCGTTTACACTTCTCATTTATGTAGTTTAGATATAAACATTACATTTTCACTGTAAAGACAAAGAAACCTTTTATAAATAAATACTCAAAGGCAACTAATTACCTCATCAACATCTTCAATGTTGTGCTCTAAACATAAGCTATTCAAGTAATAGATTAGAAAAAATAATAAAATAATAACCCACATAACGAAGAATCCTAAAAACATCTTTAAACTATTATACTGAAACCACTGATTAACCCTACCAAGATTAAAGAGAATTCAATATAAACCCTGACCACCAAAATACTCCATTCAACCAGAATCAAAAACCCTTGTCGCCTTATAACCAAGGCCTAAAGGACCAAATGATACACCATAAGTAGAAAAAAAAGGCATAAACCACATAGAACCGACAAACAAAGAAGCCCCATAAAAATGAACAGAAATTAAATTATCACCAAAAGCAAACCCAGCCATTATATATCCAAATCACCCCCCTACAAAAACAACAAACAAGGTAAGAAACCTTAAATAATAAGGCAAACAAATAACAGAAGGAGTAGGACAAATTAACCATATAAGAGAACCACCACCAAAAATAGACATAACCAATAAACCAATTATACCAAACATCATATTATAATTAGTCTCAACTATAGAATAAGAAGAAACAAAATTAAAATCACCACACATAACAAAATAAAATAAACGAAAAGAATAACAAACCGTTAAACCCGTAGATAAAAATAATAATAGAAACCCAAAAATATTAATATATCTCATAGAAAATATTTCCAAGATATAATCCTTAGAATAAAATCCAGCCAAAAAGGGCATGCCACAAAGGGCAAAATTAGAAACCATTAAACTTGAAGAAGTAAATGGTATATAAACAGATAAACCCCCTATAAAACGAATATCCTGAGAATCCCCTATAGAATGAATAACTCCTCCAGCACATATAAATAATAAGGCCTTAAATAAAGCATGTGTTAACAAATGAAAAAAGGCCAAACCGGAAAGCCCGATAGAAATTGTTATAATCATTAAACCCAACTGTCTCAAAGTAGATAAAGCAATAATCCTTTTTAGATCAAACTCAAAATTAGCTCCAAGACCTGCTATAAATATAGTCAAACCAGAAACGAGCAACAAAACCACATTTAATCAATATCTAAAAGAAGGGCTAAACCGAATAAGCAAATAAACACCCGCAGTAACCAAAGTAGAAGAATGCACTAAAGCAGAAACAGGTGTAGGAGCTGCCATAGCTGCAGGCAACCAAGAAGAAAATGGAACCTGAGCACTTTTAGTTATAGCAGCCAAGACAACAAGAAAAGAAATCAATTCTATCTCAACAGAGCCTGATATAAAATCCAAATAATAAATAAAACTTCAACTACCAAAATTAATTATCCAAGCAATAACTATTAATAAAGCAACATCACCAATACGATTAGATAAAACAGTCAATATACCAGCACCATAAGACTTAACATTCTGGTAATAAATTACTAATAAATAAGAAACCAAACCCAAGCCATCCCAACCTAATAAAATACTAATAATATTAGGACTAATAATCAAAAACATTATAGAAACAACAAACATTAAAACCAACAAAATAAAACGAACAATACTTAAATCACCAAACATATAATCATCTCTATAAAGAATAACCAAAGAAGAAATAATAAAAACAAAACCCATAAACAACAATGATATTCAATCAAATAAAAAAGTCATAATAACAGATCTTCCATTCAATGTAATAATATTCCAATCAATAAAATAAACCAAATCATTTATAATAAAATACACCCCACAAAAACAGCAAAATAAGCCCATAATAAATAAAAAAACAAATCTAACAAAACAAATAGACATAACAAATCTAAAATTACAACTATATCACTGGCACCACAAACCAACATTTTACACTTAAACTATTTAGATAATACTTAAACCCAGAAAACAGCAACATCCACCCTTAAAATAACCAAGTTCAAAGGCAGTCAATGTAAAAATAACAATAAAAATTCACGAAGATATCCTAAAGAACAAGAATATAAACCAGAATAAATAACCCCATGCTGACTATAAGAATACATATAAAGAGTATATGCAGCACTAAAAAATGATAGAAAAATTAAAACAAATATAAGACATCAAGATCAAGAAATCAATCCACTCAATAAACCAATCTCACCGAGAAGATTAAGAGATGGAGGAGCTGCCATATTACAAGCTCTCAACAAAAATCATCATATAGTCATTCTAGGCATTAAATTAATTAAACCCCTATTAACCAAAAGGCTTCGTCTGCCAAATCGCTCATAAGTAATATTAGAAAGACAAAAAAGCCCAGAAGAACATAAACCATGAGCCACCATCAAAGCAAACGATCTGCAAACCCCCCAATAACTTATAGTTATAATACCACCAATAACCATACTTATATGAGCCACAGAAGAGTAAGCAATCAATGATTTTAAATCAGTCTGTCGCATACAAAATAAACTAACAAAAAGACCACCAACCAAACTTAAAGAAACCCAAATAAATCTAAACCTAAAACCAAATTTAAATAAAAAGGGAAAAACACGAAGAAGACCATAACCACCCAACTTTAACAAAATACCGGCTAAAATTATAGAACCAGAAACAGGAGCCTCAACGTGAGCCCTAGGAAGTCATAAATGAACCATAAATATAGGCATTTTAACCAAAAAGGCAAAAATTATACAAACATAAAATAAACTCCCAGCCAAAAATTTACCCTCACACAACATAAATAAACACAAAGAACCCAAAGAGTTATAAACAAATAAGATACCAACAAGCAATGGAAGAGAAGCCAGCAACGTATAAAACAATAAGTAAATACCGGCCTGAACACGCTCGGGCTGATATCCCCAGCCCAAAATTAAAAACAGAGTAGGAATTAGTCTACTTTCAAAAAAAATATAAAAAGAAAGTAGACTAATTCTTCTAAAAGTACAATACAACATAATAGTAAGAACAATAACAACAAAAAGGAAAAGACCAGAAAAGTAACCTAAACGGAAAATAGATTCTCTAGCCAAAATTATAAGAACACAAATTCACAAACTAAGAAGAATAAGACCATAAGAAATTAAATCACAACCAAATACATAGCCCAATCCACTTCAACAAAAAAAATAAGGAAAGAAAAATAAATAAATAAAAGAAATAAAGAATAATAAAGAACCAATCAATCACCAAAGCTCAGAAATTATACACAAGGGGGTTAAAAAAATTAAAAAACAAAGAAACCTTAACATTGAAGAACTCTATAGGACTGAAAATAATCATTGCCATGACTACGAATTATAGAAACCAAAATAGATAAACCCAACGACCCTTCACAAACGGAAAAGACCAGAAAATAAACAACAAAAAACAAACTATAATTAAAACTACATAAATAAAAATAAATAGAAAAATAAAGAACTAATACAACAAACTCCAATCTAAGCAAAGTAATAAGCAAATGCTTACGACTAGAAGAGAAAGCCCAAATACCACAAACATAAACAACAAAAAAATATAACCACATTGGCATTAAGTTTTAATAATTTAATAAAAATATTGGTCTTGTAAATCAAAAATAAGGAATAACCTTTTAAAACTTCAGAGGAAAGGTAATAATAACCATATCATTAATCCCCAAAACTAACATTTTAAATAAAATACCCCCTGACATAATAAACCTACTTATATCCATAAGAACCCTAACAAGAATAATATTTACACAAATAAAACATCCTATAGCAATAGGAATATTACTACTAATACAAACAACAATAGTATGCCTAATTAGAGGAACAATATATAAAAGATTCTGATTCTCATACATCCTATTCATAATCATAATTGGAGGTATATTAGTACTTTTTATGTACATAACAAGACTAGCATCAAACGAAATATTCTCACCATCAAATAAAATATTATTAACAATGATATTAATATTACCCATTCTAACACCTATTATATCAAACACAATCAACAATAAAGAGATAAATACCCATGAGACAATAATAGAAAATGAAATCATAACCACCACAACAGTTATATATAATCAAATAATAGGCACTATAACAACACTACTAGTATTATATATACTAATAACACTAATCGTAGTAGTAAACATCATTAACGTATCAAAGGGGCCATTACGACACACAAGATAATGAATAAACCCACACGAAATAATCACCCCCTATTTAAAATTGCAAATGACGCACTAGTAGACTTACCAACACCATCCACAATTAGAAGATGATGAAATTTCGGATCACTACTGGGAATATGTTTAGTAGCACAAATTGTAACTGGGATATTCCTAGCTATACACTATTGCCCAAACATCGACCTCGCATTTAGCAGAGTAAGACATATTTGTCGAGACGTTAACTATGGATGACTGCTACGAACACTCCACGCAAATGGAGCATCATTATTCTTCATCTGCATTTACCTACACACCGGACGAAATATATATTATGGATCATACAACTTTATACACACGTGATCCATTGGTGTAGCAATCCTATTCTTAACTATAGCAACAGCATTTATAGGATACGTATTACCATGAGGACAAATATCATTCTGAGGAGCAACTGTAATTACAAACCTATTATCAGCAATCCCCTACATGGGAAATGAAATTGTTCAATGAGTATGAGGTGGATTTGCAGTAGATAATGCAACCCTTACACGATTCTTTGCATTACACTTTTTAATACCATTTGTAATTACAGCTATGGTATTAATTCACCTACTATTCTTACACCAAACAGGGTCTAATAATCCATTAGGATTAAATAAGAATACAGATAAAATTCCATTCCACCCTTACTTTACAGTAAAAGATCTGTTAGGATTCATAATCGCCTTAATAATATTAACAGCATTAACCCTAATAGAACCATACATTCTAAGAGATCCAGACAACTTCACCCCTGCTAATCCGCTAGTAACACCAGTACATATTCAACCAGAATGATACTTTCTATTTGCATACGCAATTCTACGATCAATTCCAAATAAACTAGGAGGAGTTATTGCCCTTGCAATATCTATTGCAATCCTATTCATCTTACCAACAAATAAATCTAAATTCCGAGGAATACAATTCTATCCAATCAACCAAGTAATATTCTGAACAATAACAAATACTGTAATTCTACTAACATGAATTGGAGCTCGACCTGTAGAAGATCCATACATTTTAACGGGACAAATCCTAACAACAATATACTTTATGTATTACGCAGTAAACCCTATAATAACTAAATTATGAGACAAAATAACAGATTAAAGTTAAAAAGCCACAAGAAATAAGCCCAATGTCTTGAAAACATTGTGAAAGGAGTTTGAATCTCCTATTAACTTACATACTCAAATTAATACACTAAAACAAAGAAAAAATAAAACACCTAACACCAACAAAAAATAAAAGATAATTCAATGAAAGAGGTAAAAATCTCTTCCAAGCCAAATACATTAACTTATCATAACGAAACCGAGGTAAAGTACCACGAACCCAAATAAATAAAAAAGAAATAAAAGCAAGCTTAACATAAAAAAAGAACGAATAAAGATCTCTACCTAAGAAAATAATACAAAATAAAACACTTATAAAAAGAATACTAGCATACTCGGCCAAGAAAATTAAAGCAAAACCCCCAGCACCATACTCAACATTAAAACCGGACACAAGCTCGGATTCACCTTCAGCAAAATCAAAAGGAGTACGATTAGTTTCAGCTAAGCAGGAAATAAATCAAACAAATGATAAAGGAAGAGAGAAGAAAATTAATCATAAATAAACTTGAAAAAAATAAAAATAAGCTAAATTATATCTACAAACCAAAACAACAAAAGAAAGTAAAATAAAAGCTAAGCTAACCTCATAAGAAATAGTCTGAGCTAAAGCACGAAGACCACCCAATAAAGAATAACCAGAATTAGAAGACCATCCAGCAATTATAACAGTATAAACACCAAGGCTAGTACAAGCTAAAAAAAATAACAAGCCCAACTCAAAAGAAATAAAACCACTCAAATAAGGAATTAATAACCAAACCAAAAGAGAAAGAAAAAACCCAAAAATAGGAGAAAAATAATAAATTAAATAATTAGAAACCAAAGGAAAATATTGCTCCCTAGTAAATAATTTAATTGCATCTCTAAAAGGCTGAAGAATACCAACAAACCCAACCTTATTGGGACCCTTACGAATATGAACATAACCTAAAACCTTACGCTCCAATAAAGTAAGAAATGCTACACCAACCATAACAAAAATCATTAAAAACAAAAATACAATAGCAATAAAAAAAAAATCCAACATATACTACTTGTAAAATAAAAACTTTACATTAATAGATTCTAAATCCAATGCACTTATCTGCCAAAATAGTAATAACATTAATAATAATCAATACAAATAAAATTATTCCAAATACCCGGTCCTCTCGTACTAAGGTATAATAATATATTATAGATAGAAACCAACCTGGCTCACGCCGGTCTGAACTCAGATCATGTAAGATTTTAAAGGTCGAACAGACCTAATCAAATTTCAGCTCCTACACCGAAAATTCATCTTAATCCAACATCGAGGTCGCAAACCCCCCTGCCAATAAGAACTCTCAAGGAGGATAACGCTGTTATCCCTAAGGTAATTTAATCTTATAATCAAAATAATTGGATCAAAACAAAACTATATATAAATATACAATTAAACCAAAGAGGAGTTATATAAATTCCTCCCATCACCCCAACAAAACACCCATCATATTAAACAATAAAACAAACAAAACAAATACATAATAAGAGGAGTGTCAAACTCTATAGGGTCTTCTCGTCCCATAAAAACATTTAAGAATTTTAACTCAAAGACCAAATTCAATTAAAACATAAACCTAAGACAGCTAATGTCTCGTCAAGCCATTCATACCAGATCACAATTAAAGAACTAATGATTATGCTACCTTTGCACGGTCAAAATACCGCGGCCCTTCAACCTACAATATGTCAGTGGGCAGACCATACTTCAAAAACTAACAAGAAAAGATGTTTTTGTTAAACAGGCGGACATAAATATTTGCCTAATTCCTAAAAGATAATTAACACTAATATTTAACTAAACAATATAATAAAGCAAGATTTACTAATTCCATAATAATTACTATACAAACCAAAAGTAAAGAAAATATTTCAATAAAACAATTAAATTTAAATAAATAAATAAAAGAAACAAGTAAAATTTTAACATAATCAAATTGAAAATCACTATAAAATCCACAAAACCAAATTCACAAACAAATAATTATAATAATAAAATAGGGAGCTAATCCCCCCTAACCTTAACACCAAATAAAAATAAATAAAATAATAACAGAAATTAAATATGATGTATGAATTAAATTCATTTCTTGAAAAACCAGAAACCATAAAAGACGAATAACATTTCATTACCAACAACCTATTATTAATATTGATGAAACAACAACTAACATAAGCTATTAACTCCTTCAAAATCGGGAAATAAAAATAAATAATAAAATTCAATGAACCCTGATACACAAGGTACAACAAACAAAATTAACTTCCTTCAAAACATTTATAATCAATAACAACCCCTCACAGTACAAATAACCTATCGTATAAAAAATTAAATCAAAATAAATACACCAACCAGAGAATGATCTTTCAATTAAATAACATAATTACACAAATAAACAACAAGACAATCAATAAATCAGATCATACCGAATTGCACGGTACAATAATTCAGTGTAAATGAAAACTCAACTAACAGAAATGATCTGACTAAATATTTCAATCCAGCTGCACCTTCCGGTACAACCACTTTGTTACGACTTATCTCATTAATTAACTTGTGAACGAGAGCGACGGGCGATGTGTACATATCCCAAAACCAATATCATAAAAACAATCTACAAATTATTACAACCAAATCCAATTTCATGCTAATATTAAAATTAACAATCCAAAAACAAATAACAATGTAATCCATCATACACTTAGAAACAAGCTGCACCTTGACCTGAAATAAATCAAAATAGAGAAACCAGAAAATTACTTAACCCTAAAAAGATAATCAATAAACGGCGGTATACAAACCACAAGCAATCTAAGCAAGGTCCAACGCGGACTATCGATAACGAGACAGATTCCTCTGAACGGAATGAGATACCGCCAAATTCTTTAAGTTTCAAGAACATAACTAATACTACTCAAGCACATAAAACTTAACATTCCAAAATAATAGGGTATCTAATCCTAGTTTATAAAAGGAATTTCACAGCCTCTAAATTTATAAAAGACAAATACAAAAAATAAAAATTTCACCTAATAAACTCAACTCAAATACTATCAACTAAATAAATAATATAACTACAATAAGCCAAACACATTCAAACGCCTCCAAGGTATAACCGCGGCTGCTGGCACAAAATTTAACCGAAACTAAAATATATTACTAGATACAAAAATATTTGATCAACCAATAATAACTAATGAGAATAAAATTCTTCTAACAACCCATCTAGAATTACAAGAAATCCACGCACAAACTTACATATAGAACAAACATAAATTGAATGAATAAAGCAAGAATAAAACTCATTCTTGACATTGTATAAAGCAGTATGGTACAAATTAAGCAATTACTATTA